TCTGAGATATGAAGATATTTATACGTCTTTGCACATACAGAAATATGAAATTCAGACTCATATAACAAGCCAAGGACCCGAAAGGATTACTAAGGAAATACCACATCTAGAAGCCCGTTTACTCCGGAATTTAGACAAAAATGGAATTGTGATGCTGGGGTCTTGGGTAGAAGCGGGCGATATTTTAGTAGGGAAATTAACGCCCCAGATGGCAAAAGAATCATCCTATGCCCCAGAAGATAGATTATTACGAGCCATACTTGGCATTCAGGTATTCACTTCAAGGGAAACTTGTCTCAAACTACCTATAGGGGGTAGGGGTCGGGTTATTGATGTGAGATGGACCCAGAAAGGGGGAGGGTCCAGTTATAATCCCGAAACTATTCGTGTATATATTTTACAGAAACGTGAAATCAAAGTGGGTGATAAGGTAGCTGGCAGACATGGAAATAAAGGTATTATTTCAAAAATTTTACCTAGACAAGATATGCCTTATTTGCAAGATGGAAGACCGATTGATATGGTTTTCAATCCATTAGGAGTGCCCTCACGAATGAATGTAGGACAGATATTTGAATGTTCGCTCGGATTAGCGGGGGATCTGCTGGATAGACATTATCGAATAGCACCTTTTAATGAGAGATATGAACACGAGGCTTCGAGAAAACTAGTGTTTTCGGAATTATATGAAGCTAGTAAGCAAACAGCAAATCCATGGGTCTTTGAACCGGAGTATCCTGGAAAAAGCAGAATATTTGATGGAAGAACGGGAGATCCTTTTGAACAACCTGTTTTAATAGGAAAGCCTTATATCTTGAAATTAATCCATCAAGTTGATGATAAAATACACGGGCGTTCCAGTGGACATTATGCACTTGTTACACAACAACCCCTTAGAGGACGGGCTAAGCAAGGTGGACAACGGGTAGGAGAAATGGAGGTTTGGGCTCTAGAGGGATTTGGCGTTGCTCATATTTTACAAGAGATGCTTACTTATAAATCGGATCATATTCGAGCTCGTCAACAAGTCCTTGGTACTACGATGATTGGTGGAACAATACCTAGACCTGAGGATGCTCCAGAATCTTTTCGATTGCTCGTTCGAGAACTACGATCTTTGGCTCTGGAACTGAATCATTGCCTTGTATCTGATAAAAATTTACAGATTAATAGAAAGGAAGCTTAATCGAAACGAATCGGAATTTTTATTCTATGATCGATCGGTATAAACATCAACAACTCCGAATTGAATCAGTTTCGCCTCAAAAGATAAGTGCTTGGGCTAACAAAATCCTCCCTAATGGAGAGATAGTTGGAGAGGTAACACAACCCTATACTTTTCATTATAAAACCAATAAACCCGAAAAGGGTGGATTGTTTTGTGAAAGAATTTTTGGTCCTATAAAAAGTGGAATTTGTGCTTGTGGAAATTATCGAGTAATCAGAGATGAAAAAGAGGACCAGAAATTTTGTGAACAATGCGGAGTTGAATTTGCGGATTCTCGTATTCGAAGATATCAAATGGGATATATCAAACTGGCTTGTCCAGTAACCCATGTGTGGTATTTGAAACGTCTTCCTAGTTATATCGCGAATCTTTTAGATAAACCTCTTAAAGAATTGGAAGGCCTTGTATACTGCGATGTGTGATTTGACCGAAATTCGAATTTTACAGATTCAAAATGAGAAACTGTCTTCCCATTTATGGGGATGTCCCCAATCTGACATGTCTCGTGAAAGGAGTAACGTGAAGCTCAGAATTATGGGTGTATAAAATATTACCAAAAAAAGAGCGGGGGGTTGGTCTATGGTCGAGTCAGTAGCCAAAAATGAGTAATTTTGAGTTGTACCTCGTGAAAAAAGACTTCCTTAATTTGTGAAATTGAATTCTGTTTCATTTAATTCTGTTTCTAAGTAGGTAAATATGCATGGTTGTAGGAGTCTATCCATCGCATATAGGCTTTAAGAACATCTTAACATAATCGTCGAGGCTATGTCAGGACCTAAAAGATCGAATCAAATGGAAGGGTACATAGACAAGTAAATCCCTTTTGAATTACAACCCTTAAGGGGATTCCGCGTTCGAGGGGAAGTAGACTACTCAAGAATTTCCTATTTCATTTATTTATATGGAAATAGTATCATTTATTTTGAATTAAATAAAAAATTCCAAAAATAGAAAAAAAAAAAATAAGAATGAATCAATGAAATGTTACTTGGTCTTTACTACTAACTTGAGTAAGGAGTAGATTCTAGGAGATTTTTCGAGAATTCGAAAGTAAAAACCGCTTTTTTTTTTTGGTTTTAACTACTTGAGCCGGACGAAAAGAAACTTTCACGTCCGATTTTCAAGGGGGGAGGATCTTATCCCAATTTGTCTTTTGCTAGGCCTATAGCTAAAAAACCTACTTTCTTACGATTACGAGGGTTATTCGAATATGAAATACAATCCTGGAAATACAGCATCCCGGTTTTTTTTACTACTCAAGGCTTCGATATATTTCGAAATCGAGAAATTTGTACTGGAGCAGGTGCGATACGAGAACAATTAGCCGATATAGATTTGCGAAGTATTCTAGATTATTCATTAGTCGAATGGAAGGAATTAGGCGAAGAAAGAACCACGGGTAATGAATGGGAAGATCGCAAAATTGGAAGAAGAAGGGATTTTTTGGTTAGACGCATAGAATTAGCTAAACACTTTATTCGAACAAATATCGAACCCGAATGGATGGTTTTATGTTTACTACCAGTTCTTCCTCCTGAATTACGACCCATCATTCAGATAGATGGGGGTAAGCTAATGAGCTCGGATATTAATGAACTCTATAGAAGAGTCATCTATCGAAACAATACGCTTACCGATCTATTAACAACAAATAGATCTACACCGGGGGAATTAGTAATGTGTCAAGAGAAATTGGTACAAGAAGCCGTAGATACGCTTCTTGATAATGGAATTCGCGGACAGCCAATCAGGGATGGTCATAATAAGATTTACAAGTCGTTCTCTGATGTAATTGAAGGAAAAGAGGGAAGATTTCGTGAGACTATGCTTGGCAAACGGGTTGATTATTCGGGTCGTTCTGTCATTGTTGTAGGACCCTCACTTCCACTACATCGATGTGGATTGCCTCGGGAAATAGCAATAGAGCTTTTCCAGACATTTGTAATTCGGGGACTAATTAGACAACATCTTGCTTCGAACATAGGAGTTGCTAAGAGTCAAATTCGGGAAAAAGATACAATTGTATGGGAAATATTGAAAGAAGTTATGCAGGGGCACCCCGTATTGCTGAATAGAGCGCCCACTTTGCATAGATTAGGCATACAGGCATTTCAACCCATTTTAGTCGAAGGACGTGCTGTTTGTTTACACCCATTAGTTCGTAAGGGATTCAATGCAGACTTTGATGGGGATCAAATGGCTGTTCATGTACCCTTATCTTTGGAGGCTCAAGCGGAGGCCCATTTACTTATGTTTTCGCATATGAATCTCTTGTCTCCAGCTATTGGGGATCCTATTTCCGTACCAACCCAAGATATGCTTATTGGTCTATATGTATTAACCATTGGGAATCGCCGAGGTATTTGTAGAAATAGGTATAATCCATGGAATCGAAGAAAGTATCAAAATGAAAGAATTAATGATAATAATCATCAGTCTAAGAAACAAAAAGAACCTTTTTTTTGTAATTCCTACGATGCAATTGGAGCTTATCGACAGAAAAGACTCAATTTAGATAGTCCTTTTTGGCTCCGCTGGCGAATCGATCAACGCATTATTGCTTCAAGAGAAGGTCCCATCGAGATTCACTATGAATCTGGGGGTACTTGTCAGGAGATTTATGAACACTCTTTTTTAGTAAGAAGTGTAAAAAAAGAAATTCTTTGTATATATATTCGAACAACTATTGGTCATATTTCTCTTTTTCGAGAAATCGAAGAAGCTCTACAAGGGTTTTGTCGAGCCTGCTCGTATGGTCACTAATCATATGGCATCTCAATTAAGTGATTTTGTGACACTGGCGTGAATTTTGATCTCTCTGTTGCTACTAGGACTCTACTTCCTCTGAATTTTCATCCGGATTAATATCAAGAAAGGGAAGTTTTCAAATCATTGACTCAAACTCATTGTCGAATCCCAATCAGCAGAATATGGAGGGACTTATGGCAGAACGAGTCAATCTAGTCTTTCACAATAAAATAATAGACGGAACTGTCATTAAAAAACTTATTAGCAAATTAATAGATCACTTCGGAATGGCATATACATCACACATTCTGGATCAAGTCAAAACTCTGGGTTTCCAGCAAGCCACTGCTACATCCATTTCATTAGGGATTGATGATCTTTTAACGATCCCTTCTAAGGGATGGTTAGTACAAGATGCTGAAGAACATAGTTTAATTTTAGAACAACACCATCATTATGGGAATGTGCACGCAGTAGAAAAATTACGCCAATCTATTGAGGTGTGGTATGCTACAAGTGAATATTTGCGACAAGAAATGAATCCTAATTTTAGGATGACAGATTCACTTAATCCAGTCCATATAATGTCTTTTTCGGGAGCTAGAGGAAATGCATCTCAAGTGCACCAATTAGTAGGTATGAGGGGATTAATGTCGGATCCTCAAGGACAAATGATTGATTTACCTATTCAAAGTAATTTACGCGAAGGGCTGTCTTTAACAGAATATATCATTTCTTGCTACGGAGCCCGAAAAGGGGTTGTGGATACTGCTGTACGAACCTCGGATGCGGGATATCTTACGCGCCGACTTGTTGAAGTAGTTCAACACATTGTTGTACGTCGAGCAGATTGTGGAACCGCCCGAGGGGTTGCCGTAAGTCCTCGAAATGGGATGATGCCCGAGTCCGAAAGAATTTTTATTCAAACATTAGTTGGTCGTGTATTAGCAGAGGATATATATATGGGCTCACGGTGCATCGCCACCCGAAATCAAGATATTGGATTTGGGCTTGTCAATCGATTCATAACCTTTCAAACACAAATACTATTTATTCGAACCCCTTTTACTTGTAGGAGTACATCTTGGATCTGTCGATTATGTTATGGTAGGAGTCCCACTCATGGCGACCTGGTCGAGTTGGGAGAAGCTGTAGGTATTATTGCGGGTCAATCCATTGGAGAACCGGGGACTCAACTAACATTAAGAACTTTTCATACGGGAGGAGTCTTCACGGGTGGTACTGCAGAACATGTACGAGCCCCGTCGAATGGAAAAATCCAATTTAATTACGATTTCGTTCATCCCACGCGTACGCGTCACGGGCATCCTGCTTTTCTATGTTCTATAGCCTTATATGTCACTATTGAGAGTGAGGATATTCTACATAATGTAACTATTCCACCTAAAAGTTTTCTTTTGGTTCAAAATAATCAATATGTCGAAGCAGAACAAGTAATTGCTGAGATTCGCGAGGTACCATACACTTTGAATTTGAAAGAGAGAGTTCGAAAACATATTTATTCTGACTCAGAGGGAGAAATGCACTGGAGTAATGATGTGTACCACGCATCTACATTTGCATATAGTAATGTTCATCTTTTACCAAAAACAAGTCATTTATGGATATTATCAGGAGGTTCGTGGAGATCCAGTGCAGTCCCCTTTTCACCGCACAAGGATCAAGATCAAATGAATATTTATTCCCTTTCTGTAGAACGAGGGTCAATTTCGGCTCTCTCGGTGAATAATGATCCACTAAGATACAAATTACTTCGTTCATATTTTTCTGGTAAAAAAAAAGAAGACAAGATTCCTAATTATTCAGAACCCGTCCATTGGAATCTCATATACCCGGCGATTTTACACGGGAATTCTCATTTATTGGGAAAAAGGCGAGGAAATAGATTTCTCGTTCCAATCCAATCAATTCAAGAACGAAAGAAAGAGTTAATGCCTCATTCAGGTATCTCGATTGAACTACCAATAAATGGTATTTTCCGTAGAAATAATAGTATTTTTGCTTATTTCGATGATCCCCGATACAGAAGAAAGAGTTCGGGAATTACTAAATATGGGACTCTGGGCGTGCATTCAATCGTTAAAAAAGAGGATTTTATTGAGTCTCGACCAAGAAAAGAATTGAAGTCAAAATACCAAATGAAACTAGATCTATTTTTTTTCATTCCCGAAGAAGTGCATATTTTACCTGAATCTTCTTTGATAATGATACGAAATAATAGTCTCATTGGAATAGATACACGAATTGCTTTCAATATAAATACAAGAAGCTACGCGGACGGATTAGTCCGAATGGAGAGAAAAAAAAAGAGAATTGAACTGAAAATCGTTTCAGGAGATATTCATTTTCCTGGGGAGACCGATAAGATATCCCGACACAGTGGGATCTTGATACCTCCAGGAAAAGTAAACATCGATTTTAAGGACTCTAAAAAATGGAAAAATTGGATCTATGTCCAACGGATCACATCTACTAAGAAAAAGTATTTTGTTTTAGTTCGCCCTGTAGTGACATATGAGATATCAGATGGTCTAAATTTACCAACACTCTTCCCTCCGGATTTTTTACAAGAAAGGGATAATATGCAACTTAGAGTTGTCAATTATATTGTTTATGGAAATGCCAAACCCATTCAAGGAATTTCTGATACAAGTATTCAATTAATTCGGACTTGTTTACTTTTGAATTGGAACCAAGACATAAAAAGTTCTTCTATCGAGGAGGTCTGTACTTCTTTTATTGAAGTAAGTACAAATGGTTTGGTTCGAGCTTTCCTAAGAATAGACTTAGTAAAATCCGCTATTTCGTATCGCAGAAAAAGGAATGATCTCTCAGGTTCAGGATTCATTTCCGATAATGTATCAGATCAGACCAACATCAATCCTTTTTATTCCATTTATAAAAAGAGAAAAACGAAACAATCACTTAACCACCAAAATCACGGAACTATTCGCACATTGTTAAATAACAATAAGGAATATCCTTCCTTGATAATTTTATCACCATCTAATTGTTTCCGAATGGACCTATTCAACGATATAAAATATCCCAATGTGAAAAAAGAATTCATTTCAACAGATTCTATAATTAAAATTAGGAATTCGATCGGACCGTTAGGAACGGTCCTTAATTTTTTGAATTTTTATTCCTTTTATTATTTACTAACTCATAATCCGATCTTGATAACTAAATATCTTCAACTTGAAAATTTAAAACGGCCTTTTCAAGTGCTTAAATATTATTTAATGGATGAAAATGGGATAATTTCAAATCGTGATCCGTACAGTAAAATCGTTTTCAATTTATTCAATTTGAATTGGTATTTTCTCCATCAAAGTTATTGTCCTAATTATTGGGAAGAAAGACCCACAATAATTAGTCTCGGTCAGTTTATTTGTCAAAATGGATATATAGCCAAAAAAGGACCCCCCTTAAAATCGGGTCAAGTTTTGCTTGTTCAAGTTGACTCTGTAGTAATAAGATTGGCTAAACCTTATTTGGCCACTCCGGGAGCAACCGTTCATGGACATTATGGAGAAATCTTTTACGAAGGAGATACATTCGTTACATTTATATATGAAAAATCGAGATCCGGTGATATAACGCAAGGTCTTCCAAAAGTGGAACAGGTCTTAGAAGTGCGTTCAATTGATTCAATATCAATGAACCTAGAAAAAAGAATTGAGGGTTGGAACGAGCATATAACAAAAATTCTTGGAATTCCTTGGGGATTCTTGATTGGGACTGAGCTGACTATAGTGCAAAGTCGTATATCGTTGGTTACTAAGATACAAAAGGTTTATCGATCCCAAGGGGTGCAAATTCATAATAGGCACATAGAGATTATTGTACGCCAAATAACATCAAAAGTGTTGGTTTCCGAGGATGGAATGTCTAATGTTTTTTTACCTGGAGAACTTATTGGATTGTTGCGAGCGGAACGAACAGGGCGCGCTTTAGAAGAATCGATCTGTTACCGCGCTATCCTATTGGGAATAACCAGAGCATCTTTGAATACTCAAAGTTTCATATCGGAAGCGAGTTTTCAAGAAACTGCTCGAGTTTTAGCCAAAGCAGCTCTTCGTGGTCGTATCGATTGGTTGAAAGGTCTAAAAGAGAATGTTGTTATAGGTGGGATGGTCCCCGTTGGGACCGGATTTAAAAGATTACTGCGGCGGCAACATAAGAATAAGAGCATTCCTTTGAAAAGTCAAAAGAAGAGTTTTTTCGAGGGGGAAATACGAGATATTTTGTTCCACCACGCAGGCTTATTTGATTCGTGCCGTTCAAAAGAATTTCCATGATACACCTGAGGAATCATTAAATGATATATGATCTAAATGATTCCTAAAAAAAGTGTAGTCATACTTACTTTCTTTTGTTTTGGAATTCAATTTCCATTTGAAAAACTCTTTCTATATGGTCTTGAGAGGGTAATGGAAATTCAGATAATAATGAATAGAGGTTAGCGGTTTGGATTGTGTATTGACATCGATACGTCCAATCCACGGTAGAAGAAAAGGTTCCGTCGGAACAATTGGTTAGTTCAAGACAACCTCGTCACTTTTTTTTAAACAAAAAAGAAAGAGGAAGTATGGGAAGAAATGACAAGAAGATATTGGAACATAAATTTGGAAGAGATGATGGAAGCAGGAGTTCATTTTGGTCATGGGACTAGGAAATGGAATCCGAGGATGTCGCCTTATATTTCTACCAAGCGTAAAGGTATTCATATCACAAATCTTACTAAAACTGCTCGTTTTTTATCAGAAGCTTGTGATTTAGTTTTTGATGCAGCAAGTAAGGGAAAAGAGTTTTTAATTGTTGGTACAAAAACGAAAGCAGCCAATTCAGTAGTGCGGGCTGCAATAAAGGCTCGGTGTCATTATGTTAATAAAAAATGGCCCGGTGGCATGTTAACCAATTGGTCCACTACAGAAACTAGACTTCATAAGTTCAGGGACTTGAGAATCGAACAAAAGACGGGGAAATTCTACTGTCTTCCAAAAAAAAGAGACGCAGCTATGTTCAAGAGACAATTATCCCACTTGCAAACATATCTGGGCGGGATTAAATATATGACGAGGTTACCCGATATTATAATTATCGTTGATCAGCAAGAAGAATATACAGCTCTTCGAGAATGTATCACTTTGGGAATTCCAACAATTTGCTTAATCGATACAAATTGTGATCCCGACCTTGCAGATATTTCAATTCCAGCAAATGATGACGCTATAGCTTCAATCCGATTAATTCTTAATAAATTAGTATTCGCAATTTGTGAGGGTCGTTCTAACTATATACGAAATACGTAATTAATAATAAGATAGAAATTTCTTTTTTGAACTCCTGAAATTTATGGAATCGTTTACTATTCTCGAATTTGATTAGATTATATAAATGAGATAAAAATCAGTGGGGATATTATGTTATTAGTTCGTATCAAAAAATTCAAATAAGCAAGCCGAAAAAGAGATGGTTGAATTAAAATAATTTCCTGGAATTTCAATTTCTGTCAGAGGGTAATATGAATGTTCTATTATGTTCCACCAACACACTAAAAGTGTTATACGAAATATCGGGTGTAGAAGTAGGTCAACATTTCTATTGGCAAATAGGAGGTTTTCAAGTCCATGGCCAAGTACTTATTACTTCTTGGGTTGTAATTGCTATCTTATTAGTTTCAGCCAGTATAGCTGTTCGGAATCCACAAACCATTCCGAATGACGGGCAGAATTTCTTCGAATATGTCCTTGAATTCATTCGAGACGTGAGCCAAACCCAGATTGGAGAAGAATATGGTCCATGGGTTCCTTTTATAGGAACTATGTTCCTATTTATTTTTGTTTGTAATTGGTCAGGGGCTCTTTTACCATGGAAAATCATACAGTTACCCCATGGAGAGTTAGCCGCACCCACGAATGATATAAATACTACTGTTGCTTTAGCTTTACTCACCTCAGTAGCCTATTTCTATGCGGGTCTTAGCAAAAAAGGATTAGGTTATTTCAGTAAATACATTCAACCTACTCCAATCCTTTTACCCATTAACATCTTGGAAGATTTTACAAAACCCTTATCGCTTAGTTTTCGACTTTTCGGAAATATTTTAGCCGATGAATTAGTAGTTGTTGTTCTTGTTTCTTTAGTACCTTCAGTAGTTCCTATACCTGTCATGTTCCTTGGATTATTTACAAGTGGTATTCAAGCTCTTATTTTTGCAACTTTAGCCGCCGCTTATATAGGAGAATCCATGGAGAGTCATCATTGACTTCACTTACAAATAGTTGTTTTTTGAATTTAGACAAAAATAATAGCGGAATTCAAGATAATCTACTTGGAGAACATCAAAATAGATAACTAATAAGGGATAACTAATAAGGCAGTTATAATATACCGTAATAGGAAAAAAGATTCCACTCAAAATATTTAGGGGGGATTCTAAAAAAAAACGAAAGAGATCGAAAGGATCGGTTTCCTAAAATGAATGTCCTGTTTGGATGTATTATTTTATTTTCTATAAATAAAAGAATATAAGAATATTTTAATAAATGATATTTTAGTTTATTTAAAAATAAATATAAAATATTTAATAAACAAGAAGAATAAAAAATTTAGAAAGAAAAGAAAATCGAATAAAATGCTAATGAAAATTTCTATGAAATGATTCGCCTTAACCAATTTTTCTATTTTTCTATGTAAATTCGATCCATGCGGAATAATCATAAAGAAAGAGAAGAACTAAAAAACGCGATTCAAAAAAAGAAATTAGCCAGTTCCAAATTGTGTATCTTGAATGCCTAGAATCCAACTATTATCGAATTCAACTAGGGAGTTTTTCCCGTTCAAAAAGAATTCTAATGGATCTAAGATCAAAATAAGTTGGTTTACATTCTGGAAGAAACACATGTATATGGGATATTAGATATTGAATAGTTATATATGACCTAAAAAATATCTAATACCCTAATACTATGAATTTCAATAGGGATTCCAATAGACGTCTTTGGTTTTGGATTCCTAAGAATCCAACTTCAAAAAGCGATAGAGAGTCGGTTCTGATGATTCAATAATATTATTCTATTACTTCAATTTGGAATTTTTAGTTACTCTGTTTGGATGAAACTGCGTGATGGAATAATTCATCTATAATTCATTGAATGATTGTATCATTAACCATTTTTTTTTGTGAGGAATTTAACTTATCATGAATCCACTGATTTCTGCCGCTTCTGTTATTGCTGCTGGGTTAGCTGTCGGACTTGCTTCTATTGGACCTGGGGTTGGCCAAGGGACTGCTGCGGGCCAAGCTGTAGAGGGGATCGCAAGACAGCCCGAGGCGGAGGGAAAAATACGAGGTACTTTATTGCTTAGTCTGGCTTTTATGGAAGCATTAACAATTTATGGATTGGTTGTCGCTTTAGCGCTGTTATTTGCGAATCCTTTTGTTTAATCTTGTCTTAAACACTTAAACAATCACAAATATATAGATATAGAAAATTTTGACTTATTTTTTTTTTGTCTGAATTTATTTTAGTCAGGACTTATACTTGCTCCTTGCTTTTTTGAATTATATCACTAATTCACTCCTACAATTTACAATGTGGGACACTAATCCCTGCCCGGGAAGGAAAGATTTAAGGATGAGTAATTAGCATACCGATCCGCTTTCTTCCTTCCCGTTCTTAGAAATTGAAACTTAAGCAGTCTTCCAACAAACGAAATATTCCGAAATTGATACGAAACTTGAAATTTGATAGCTAATTCTAAAATTCAAAATAAGTATTATTTTCATTAGGATTAGGAATTTTTTTTTGAAAAAATCCATTTCGAAATCAATTCTATAGATATAAGAAATTCATATAAATCGAATAGAAGAATATATAGAAGTATAGATATAAGGGAAGTGATACAAAAAAGAAACTCTATTCTTGTTTTTTTATCTATCTGTAAAAGAAAGGGGATTGTATGAAAAATCTAACCGATTCTTTCCTTTCCTTGGGCCAATGGCCGCTGGCCGGGAGTTTCGGGTTTAATACCGATATTTTAGCAACAAATCCAATAAATCTAAGTGTAGTATTTGGTGTATTGATCTTTTTTGGAAAGGGAGTGTGTGCGAGTTGTTTATTTCAAGAATAGGCTGGACCGGTCCAGCTGCACCTTTTTTTTCATTAGTTTCATTTTAACTAGTAAAAAAATTTAAAGTAAAAGATGCATGATCTCGCGAATTACTTATGAATTTTGAAATTGATTGAATTTTATCAATTCATAAAAAACGATATTTTAAATATTTAAGAAACGTAGCATTTCGTAATTCATTGGTAAATCCGCTTTGATTCTCAATCAACCAATAATGCGGGACTAATTATATGGTTAAAGTGAAACCTTTGAAGTCCAAACATAGCATGGTATTCTTTCTACTACTATCGTCATTTGAAATTTCAAATGAAGGACTAGTTGAAATTTTTTGTTCGATATAGAACGCTCATATCGAGAAAAT